CATAGAAGGAATCGGAAAAGGCCTTATAGAAATCTTTTAAATTTAAAGCGGATCAGTCGGCCGGGTCTACGAATCTATTCTAACTATCAAGGAATTCCTAGAATTTTAGGTGGGATGGGAGTTGTAATTCTTTCTACCTCTCGGGGTATAATGACAGACCGCGAGGCTCGACTAGAAAGAATAGGGGGAGAAATTTTGTGTTATATATGGTAATCCTTCTAATATACGAATTGAATCCGAAACTTATTATTTGTGAAAAAGAAAAGAAAAGGGATGGGTTGTCTAATAGCGTTCTTCCTCCACTAGTTGATACTTCAAGGGGGTTTTACCTGGAATGAAAGAACAAAAATGGATTCATGAAGGTTTAATTACTGAATCGCTTCCCAACGGCATGTTCCGGGTTCGTTTAGATAATGAAGATATGATTCTAGGTTATGTTTCAGGAAAGATCCGACGTAGTTTTATACGGATACTGCCAGGAGATCGAGTCAAAATTGAAGTAAGTCGTTATGATTCAACCAGAGGCCGTATAATTTATCGACTCCGCAACAAAGATGCGAAAGATTAGGTGTTTTTTCAACTTCACTATTTCTTTCGTAGGAATACGATTCGAAATGGAAAATTCCAAGAAACTTCTTGGAAGAAAAGAAATAGATTCCAAATTAAAGTAAGGAGTAGCAAATATGAAAATAAGAGCTTCTGTTCGTAAAATTTGTGAAAAATGTCGACTAATCCGTCGTCGGGGACGAATTATAGTAATTTGTTCTAACCCAAGACATAAACAAAGACAAGGATAATCAGACTCGTTAAAAACCCGATATACAAATAACAAGGGAAATCTGTTTTGACATGAAATGGATATATCCATATATCTCTGACTCAAATTTATGAGATGATAAAATATGGCAAAAGCTATACCGAAAAAGGGTTTACGTGGACGTATTGGTTCACGTAAGAGTACACGTAGAATACCAAAGGGGGTTATTCATATTCAAGCAAGTTTTAATAATACCATTGTGACTGTTACAGATGTACGGGGGCGCGTGGTTTCTTGGTCCTCTGCCGGTACTTGCGGCTTCCGAGGTACAAGAAGAGGGACGCCATTTGCTGCTCAAACCGCAGCGGGAAATGCTATTCGTACAGTAGTAGATCAAGGTATGCAACGAGCAGAAGTAATGATAAAAGGTCCCGGTCTCGGAAGAGACGCAGCATTACGAGCTATTCGCAGAAGTGGTATACTATTAACTTTTGTACGGGATGTAACCCCTATGCCACATAATGGCTGTAGACCCCCGAAAAAAAGACGTGTGTAGAAATCAAATATTGAAGATATTTAAAGAGCAAGAGAAACAAGAGAAATAAATGATTCAATGATCTGATCAAATAATATTATTATGGTTCGAGAGAAAGTAACAGTATCTACTCGGACACTACAGTGGAAGTGTGTTGAATCAAGAGCAGACAATAAGCGTCTTTTTTATGGGCGCTTTATTCTGTCTCCGCTTATGAAAGGTCAAGCAGACACAATAGGCATTGCGATGCGACGAGCTTTGCTTGGAGAAATAGAAGGAACATGTATCACACGCGCAAAATCTGAGAAAATACCGCATGAATATTCTACCATAACGGGTATTCAAGAATCAGTACATGAAATTTTAATGAATTTGAAAGAAATCATATTGAGAAGTCAGCTATATGGAACTTGTGAGGCGTCTATTTGTGTCAGGGGCCCTGGATATGTAACTGCTCAAGATATCATCTTACCGCCTTATGTAGAAATCGTCGATACTACACAGCATATAGCTAGCTTGACGGAACCAATTGAGTTGGTTATTAGATTACAAATAGAGAAGAATCGCGGATATCTTATAAAAGCGCCAAATACCTTTCAAGATGGGAGTTATCCTATAGATGCTGTATTCATGCCTGTTCGAACTGCAAATCATAGTATTCATTCTTATGGGAATGGAAATGGTAAACAAGAGATACTATTTCTCGAAATATGGACAAATGGAAGTTTAACTCCTAAAGAAGCACTTCACGAAGCCTCCCGGAATTTGATTGATTTATTTATTCCCTTTTTACATACCGAAGAAGAAAATTTTAATTTAGAGGACAATCAACACATGGTTCCTTTACCCCCTTTTACCTTTTATGATAAATTGGCTAAACTAACAAAAAAAAAAAAAAAAATGGCGTTGAAATCGATTTTTATTGACCAATCAGAATTGCCTCCCCGGATCTATAATTGCCTCAACAGGTCCAATATATATACATTGTTGGACCTTTTGAATAACAGTAAAGAAGATCTTATGAAAATGGAGCATTTTCGCATAGAAGATGTAAAACAAATATTAGGAATTCTAGAAAAAAATTTCGTAATTGATTTACCGAAAAATAAGTTTTAAATCCATTGGTTTTTTTCATCTTTTTTTTTAGAAAAAGGCCGAAAATGGGTTTTGAATCTTTAGCACAATTCATATATTCGGAATCGGCATAG